GAGGAGTTTTATTCTTGCTCATTTGTTCATTATTTGCTTGCTCTATATGTAAGTTCGTGCGTAATTGTTCTCTTGACTCTAGATGGGTTAGGTAGGGGTGATATAATTCTCATTAGTTGTTATTGCTGATCAAGTATTCTTGTAATTAGTAATGCATTTCAGTTTCGGTTAAATTTTGTGCCAGCAGCCGCGGTTATACCTTGGATGTGATTGAACATGTTTGGTTTTGGTAGTTTTATGGTGTGTTAAATTATTTTGTGGTTTTATATTAGGAGGTTGGTTGGGTGAAATTTTTATTTTTATTGATTTTTCCTTATTTTGTTTTGGAGGCTATGAAATTCTTTTTTTAGACTAGGATTAGATACCCTATTATTTTAGGATGTTAATTTTTGTGCTTGAGTAGTATTAGTTATGTTCTTGAAACTTAAAGAATTTGGCGGTATCTTATTCTGTTCAGAGGAATCTGTCTCGTTATCGATAGTCCGCGTTGGACCTTACTTGGTTGCTATGGTTTGTATACCGCCGTTTATTGATTATGTTTTTAGGGTTTTAATTTTCTGGTTCCTTTATTTCGGTTTATTTCAGGTCAAGGTGCAGCTTGTTTCTAAGTGTATTGATGGATTACATTGGTCTTTGTTGTTTGGATTGTTGGTTGGATTAATTGACATGAAATTGGATTTGATTGTAATGTTTTGTAGATTGTTTATATGATATTAGTTCTAAGATATGTACACATCGCCCGTCGCTCTCGTTTTTGTTGATGAGATAAGTCGTAACAAAGTGGCTGTACCGGAAGGTGCGGCTGGAGTGACTATCAGGCCATTTCTGTTAGTTGAGGTTTCATTTACGCTGAATTTTTTGTCGTGCGATTCGGCATGGTCTGATTAATTGATTGTCTTGCTGTGTTTTTAGGTTTATCTATGATTGAGGGTTATTATTGTCGGTAAAATATTATTTTGTTGTTGTATTCTTTTGATTTAATTTTTTTGCGATAGGTTATTTGTACTGTAGGGGGTTGAATGTTTTGTTTTGTTGGAAGTTGACTTGTGTTGTCGTACCTTGTGTATCAGGGTTCATTGAATTTTATTATTTATTTTTGTTTCCCGATTTTAAAAGGAGCTAGTGGCTTTATTTTAGTTATTGTTTCATAATTATTAATAATAGGCTGTTGGTGGTGAAATGTTATTCGTCTTTAGTGGTTTCTGGTTTTCCAAGAAATGAATTTAATTCATGCTCCTTGTTTAGATTTTTACTGTTATTTATTTGTCTTTATTTGGTGTTAAGATTAAGGGGGATTAGCTCCTTATTTTATTTTTATAATTTTTTGTGGATTTAGTTTTGTGGATTTTATGGTGATTTTCAATTTGATTATGTTAAAATTTTATTTGTCTCTTTATTTATTTATGGTTTATTTAATTATTTATTGGAATGTTTTCTTTGCTTTATGGTTTGGATTGTAATTATTATGGAATTAGTAAATTGTTTGTTGAATTGTTTGTATATGTGTTTAATTTCTTTTGAGGAATTAGGCAAATTTTTGTGTCCGCCTGTTTAACAAAAACATCTTTTCTCGTTAGTTTTTGAAGTATGGCCTGCCCACTGACTTGGAGTTGAAGGGCCGCGGTATTTTGACCGTGCAAAGGTAGCATAATCATTAGTTCTTTAATTGTGATCTGGAATGAATGGCTTGACGAGACACAAGCTGTCTTAATTTGGAATGGTTTTATTGAATTTGGTTTTTGAGTTAAAATTCTTAAATGTTTTTATGGGACGAGAAGACCCTATAGAGTTTGACATTTGGTTTATTTATTTGGTTGTTTGTTATTTGTTGTTGCTGAGTGGGCCATTTGTTTTGTTGGGGTGATGAGAGGAATATGGTTTAACTCCTCTTTATTTTGTTTATATTGATTTATAGTTGCTTGATCCATTTATTTTGATTATAAGATTAAATTACCTTAGGGATAACAGCGTTATCTCCCTTGAGAGTTCTTATCGGCAGGGGGGTTTGCGACCTCGATGTTGGATTAAGGTGAATTTTTGGTGTAGGAGCTGAAAAGTTTATTGGGTCTGTTCGACCTTTAAAATCTTACATGATCTGAGTTCAAACCGGCGTGAGCCAGGTTGGTTTCTATCTATAAGTATTTTTTATACCTTAGTACGAGAGGACCAGGTATTTGGAATAATTTTGTTATTGTTGAATTTTATTAACTGTTAACTATTTTGGCAGACAAGTGCGTTGGATTTAGAATCTATTAATGTGAAGTTTTATTTTACAAGTAGTAACTTTATTATGTTGAATTTGTTTTTTGTTGTTGTGTTTTTGTTATTGATTATCTGCGTTATGGTTGGGGTGGCTTTTCTTACTCTTTTGGAACGGAGGGTTTTGGGTTATATTCATATTCGTAAGGGCCCTAATAAGGTTGGGTTTGTAGGTATTTTGCAGCCCTTTAGAGATGCTATTAAGCTGTTCTCTAAGGAGCAGTATTTTCCTTTAGTTTCTAATTATTTGGTTTATTATTTTTCTCCCGTTTTTGCGCTATTCCTTTCTTTGTTGATTTGGCTGTTGATTCCTTATTTAAGAGGGTTTGTGTCTTTTGAGTTGGGCTTGCTGTTTTTTTTGGCTTGTACAAGACTTGGGGTTTATACTGTTATGATTGCTGGTTGGTCTTCTAATTCTGGTTATTCTTTATTAGGTGGTTTGCGTGCTTTGGCTCAAACTATTTCTTATGAGGTTAGATTGGCCTTTATTTTGTTTTCTTTTGTTATCTTGATTTGTAGATATAATTTGATTTATTTTTATTTATTTCAGGTTTATTTTTGGTTGATTTTCTTTTGTTTTCCTTTGTCTTTTGTTTGGTTTATTTCTTGTTTGGCGGAGACTAATCGAACTCCTTTTGATTTTGCTGAGGGGGAGTCTGAACTGGTCTCTGGGTTTAATATTGAGTATGGTGGTGGTGGGTTTGCTTTAATTTTCTTGGCGGAGTATGCTAGTATTCTTTTCATGAGATTATTATTTTGTATTATTTTTTTGGGTAGTGATCTTTATTCATTGTTTTTTTATGTTAAGTTGTCTTTTGTGTCTTTTTTGTTTGTTTGGGTTCGTGGCACTCTACCACGGTTTCGTTATGATAAGTTGATGTATTTGGCTTGAAAAAGTTTTCTTCCTCTTTCTTTGAATTATCTATTGTTTTTTATTGGTGTTAGGTTGCTAATTTTTTCTTTGTTGTAGGTGTATTAATTTGAGCATAAAGTTAATAGAAGGTTTGAACTTCTCTCATAGTGTTTTCAAGACACTAGGCTTGTCTATTGCTTATTTAACTAGTTTGTTCTTTTATCTCATAGGGTTGTTGTTACGGGGCTTATAATGTAGTATAGGAAGTATAGTACTGTTAGGACTTGCCCTGTCAGGATGTACGGTTCTTCTACTGGTCGGGCTCCGATTCAGGTGAGGAGGATTACTGTATTTGTTATTGTTCAGAATGTTACCTGGTTTACTGGGTAAAATTGTGTTCCTCGGAACTTTGATTTGTAGGCCGGCATGATGAATAGGATTGCAATGGATATTGCTAGTGCGATTACTCCTCCCAGTTTGTTCGGGATTGATCGTAGGATAGCATATGCGAATAGGAAGTATCATTCTGGTTGAATATGTACAGGTGTAACTAGTGGGTTTGCTGGTGTAAAGTTGTCTGGGTCTCTTAGGAGGTATGGCTCCTTTAGGGTTAGTATTGATAGTAATATGATTATGATTGCGAATCCTAGAATATCTTTTACTGTGAAGTATGGGTGGAATGGGATTTTGTCTGTATTTTTGTTTAGTCCTAGGGGATTGTTAGATCCTGTTTGGTGTAGAAATAGTAAATGGATTATTGCTATTGCTGCGATTGCAAATGGTATTAGGAAGTGGAGTGCAAAGAATCGTGTTAGGGTTGCGTTGTCTACGGCGAATCCTCCTCATACTCATTGTACTAATTCTTTTCCTATATATGGGACTGCTGATAGTAGGTTTGTAATTACGGTTGCTCCCCAGAATGACATTTGTCCTCATGGTAAAACGTATCCTATGAATGCGGCTGCCATTGTTAGGAAGAAGATTGCCACCCCTACTGATCAGGTGTGTACAAATTTATATGATCCATAATATATGTTTCGTCCGATGTGGATGTATAGGCAGATAAAGAATATTGATGCTCCATTTGCGTGTAGAGTTCGTAGTAGTCATCCGTAGTTTACGTCTCGGCAGATATGTCTTACTCTGGAGAATGCTATGTTGGTGTCTGGGCAGTAATGTATGGCTAGGAATAGCCCTGTTAAGATTTGTATGATTAGGCAGACTCCTAATAGTGATCCGAAGTTTCATCACCCTCTGATTGTCGATGGTGTTGGCAGGTCTACTAGGGCATTGTTTGCAATTTTAATGAGGGGGTGTTTGTTTCGTATGGGTTTATTCATTAGTTTGTGTGTCGTAATGGTCCCCTTGAGATGCTGATGATGTTTACCACTACGATTAGTGTTAGTAATATATATATTACTAGTAGGACGGTTATTGTTCCCGTGTTTTGGTTATATATCATGATTGTTGTTGATGTAATTTCGTTTTCTGTTGTCGTGTCATGTATAATTATTTCTTTGTTATTTGTTTGGTCTGGTATTATGTATGTTAGTGTTGGTGATAGTATTAGTGCGGTCAGGATTATTTTATTTGATGGTGAGAATATTTCGTTTGATGCTAGTCTTGTTATGTATATAAATAGGACTAGCATCCCTCCGATTATGATTATGAATAGGATGTATGAGAATCAGAATCTTTTGTATATTGTTCCTCTGATTATGCATGTTAATATAGTTTGTAGGAGAAGTATTATCCCCATTGCTAGTGGGTGTTTTATTTGTGTAAACATTAATCTTGTTATTATTCTTGTTGATATTAATAGTTTTGTTATATCAGAGGGTATTTTATTTAAAATATTAGTTTTGGGGATTAATGAAATGACGTTTGTCTTTCCTCTGAAGTTTTAAAAGGCTGTATCCTTATTTTTGGTTTACAAGACCAATATTTTTGTTAAATTATTAAAACCTTTTTTAATGTCAATGTGGTTGTATCTTTTTATTCTCTATTTTTGTGGTGTTTGGACTTTCTCCTCTGGTCGTAAACACTTGTTGGTTACTTTATTAAGATTGGAGTTTGTGGTTTTGGTTCTTTACCTTTCGGTTTATTTTTATTTATGTGGGTTTAATTATAGTTTATTTTTTGTTGTTTACTTCCTGATTTTTTCAGTTTGTGAGGGCTCGTTGGGTTTGTCTATTTTAGTTTCTATAATTCGTAGTCATGGTAATGATTATTTCCGTTCTTATAGAGTCCTTCAATGCTAAAGTTCCTTTGTTTTTTATTATTTTTGACCCCCCTATGTGTGTCTTGTTCATGGTGGTTGATTTGTTCTTTATTATTTTTGGTTTCTTTTATTTATCTTTTTTCTTTTCCTTATTTTTTTTGTTGGTGTGGCCTGGGGTATCTTTTTGGCTGTGATGTGATTTCTTACGGTCTTGTTCTTTTGAGATTGTGGATTTGTGTTCTTATGATTCTGGCCAGAGAGTCTGTTCTTCGTTCCAATTATTTTCCTGGGTTTTTCCTTCTTGTTGTTATTTTCCTTACTATCATGTTGTATTGTACCTTTAGAAGAGTTGGTTTGCTTTCGTTTTATATTTTCTTTGAGAGTAGATTGATCCCTACTTTATTTCTTATTTTGGGTTGGGGGTATCAACCAGAGCGTATTCAGGCTGGTGTTTATTTGTTGTTTTATACCTTGTTGGCGTCTCTTCCCCTATTAGTTGGTATTCTGTTTATTTATGGTTCAACGGGTTCGTTGTGTTTGTTTTTGTTGCGAGGGGGTGTTGTTGGTGGTTTATTTTATGTCTGTATGGTTTTGGCCTTTCTGGTTAGGATGCCTATATTTTTGGTTCATCTGTGGCTTCCTAGGGCTCATGTGGAGGCCCCAGTATCTGGTTCAATAATTTTGGCTGGTGTTTTGTTGAAGCTTGGTGGCTATGGGTTACTTCGTGTTTTTCCTATTTTGTCTAAGTTTGGCTTTGGCTTTGGCATTGTTTGGATTGTCCTGAGTTTGGTTGGGGGCTTGTTGGTTAGTTTGTTTTGCATACGGCAGACTGATTTGAAGTCCTTGATTGCCTATTCTTCTGTAGCTCATATGGGTATGGTTATTGGTGGTATTATGACTATAAGATATTGGGGGGTGTGTAGCTCTTTTGCTTTGATAATTGCTCATGGTTTGTGTTCTTCTGGTCTTTTTTGTCTTTCTAATATTTCTTATGAACGGTTTGGTAGTCGTAGTTTATTGGTGAATAGGGGTTTGATGAACCTTATACCTAGTATGACTATGTGATGATTTTTATTGAGTGCTTGTAATATGGCGGCTCCCCCCTCTCTTAATCTTCTTGGGGAGATTGGCTTATTAAATAGTTTAGTGTCTTGATCTTGGTATCTTATATTTTCCTTGATTTTCTTGTCTTTTTTTAGTGCGGCTTATACTCTTTATATATATTCTTATAGTCAGCATGGTTCTATTTTTTCTGGTTTGTATTCTTGTTCATTGGGCTATGTCCGTGAGTTTTTGTTGTTGTTTTTACATTGATTTCCATTAAATTTGGTTATTTTGAGGGTTGATTTTGCTGTTTTTTGGGTGTAATATGAGAGTTCTAGAGTCTAAATAGTTTAATTTAAAATACTGATTTGTGGTGTCGGTGATGTGATTTTTTGCTTTGGACTGTGATGCCTGTTACTATTTGTTTTGCTAGTTTTATTTTTTTGTTTTTCCTTGGTTGATTTTGCTGTTTTTTGGGTGTTTATTTTGTTTTATGTAACTTGGTTTATTTTATTGATTGGGGTGTTGTGAGATTGAATGGCAGTTCTATTGTCATGACTTTTTTATTTGATTGGATGTCTTTGCTGTTTATGGGGTTTGTTTTTATCATTTCTTCTCTTGTTATCCTGTATAGTGATGACTATATGTTTGGTGATTTGAATATTTTTCGATTTATTTCGTTGGTTTTAATATTTGTGGTTTCTATGATGTTTTTGATTGTGAGTCCTAATATAATTAGAATTTTATTGGGATGGGATGGGTTAGGTTTAGTTTCTTATCTTTTGGTAATTTATTATCAGAATGTAAAGTCTTATGGTGCTGGTATGTTGACTGTTTTATCTAATCGTATTGGTGATGTGGCTTTATTAATGTCTATTGCTTGGATACTTAATTTTGGTAGTTGAAGATTTATTTATTACTTGGATTTTTTGTCAGGTTCTGTTGAGATAGAATTGATTACTTTTCTTGTTGTTTTAGCGGCTATAACAAAGAGTGCTCAGATTCCCTTTTCTTCTTGGCTTCCTGCTGCAATGGCTGCTCCTACTCCTGTGTCTGCTTTAGTTCATTCTTCTACGTTGGTTACTGCCGGTGTTTATTTGTTGATTCGTTTTAGCCCTTCATTTGGTTATTTACTAAATATTGTTCTGTTGCTTATTTCTGGGTTGACAATGTTTATGGCTGGCCTTGGGGCCAATTTTGAGTATGATTTGAAGAGGATTATTGCTTTGTCTACTTTGAGACAGTTGGGACTTATGATTATAACTATTTCTGTTGGTCTTTCTGGTCTGGCTTTTTTCCATTTGTTGACTCATGCTTTATTTAAGGCATTGTTGTTCATGTGTGCTGGGGGTGTTATTCATTCTATGGGGGACTCTCAGGATATTCGTTTTATGGGGGGCTTGTCTATTTATATGCCTTTTACTTCTTCTTGTTTAATGGTTTCTAATTTCGCTTTGTGCGGTATACCTTTTTTGGCTGGTTTTTATTCTAGGGATTTTATTTTGGAAATGTTTTCTATGAGATATTTGAATGTGTTTGGTTTCTTTTTGTTATTTGTTTCTACTGGTTTGACGGTTTGTTATTCTTTTCGTCTGTTTTATTTTGTTTTGTGTGGTGATTTTAATTTTGTTTCTTCTTATTCTATGGCTGAGACTAATTATAATATAGTTGTGGGCATGATTGGCTTACTGATTATGTCTGTTCTTGGCGGTAGTTCGTTGATGTGATTAATTTGTCCTACTCCTTCTGTTATTTGTTTACCTTATTATTTGAGGTTTCTTACCATTTTTGTGGTATTGTTAGGGGGTTGGTTGGGCTATAGAATTTCTGGTTTTACTTTTGGGGACTATTTATTTTCTATGTATTATTATGGTGTTTCTTCGTTTTCTGGCTCTATGTGGTTTATGCCTTTTTTTTCTACTTATGGTGTTTCTTTTGGCCCTCTGGGACTTGGTTATAGATCAATGAGGGTTCTTGATTCTGGTTGAATAGAGTATTTTGGGGGTCAAGGTTTATATTGGGTCTTTTTTAATCTCGGTAGGGTTAATCAGTGGGTCCAGTATAGTAGTTTGAAGGTATTTTTGGGCTTTTTTGTTATGTGGGTTGTTATCTTATTATTTTTGTTAGTTTTTTACTTGAATAGCTTATTTTAGAGCGCGACGCTGAAGATGTCGATGAGGCTTATTTAGCCTTTAAGTAGTTGGATTTGTTGATTAGTATTTATAAAAGTTAATCTTTATCTTTACAGTGAAAATGTAATGTTTTCTTAAACTACATAAATAGAAGTGTAAACGGATTTTAACCGCTACAGTGATAAGTTAGCAGCATTCACTTTTTCTTTCACTTCTTTAACTGGAACATCTTTGATTCATTTTTATTATTAACAATAATATACCTCTTTTTGGTTTCAGTTAAGTCTTATAGTGAGGATAGATTTTACTATCTAGGATCAGGTCGAAACTGATTGCAGATTTGCTTCACACTTTTGGTGCTGAGGCTAGCTACTGTGTAGCACTTTTTGAATGCAACTCAAATGTTATTTTTAACTATAGTCCCTTACTAATTTCTTCATTCTAGTGAACCTTGATTTCATTCGTGGTAAAGTCCAATAATTAGGATTAGGAGGAATGCTGATCTAATTAGTGTTCATGATTTTATTCCTGATGCTGTTATGGTGATGGGTATGGGTAGTAGTAGGGCGATTTCTACGTCGAAGATTATGAAGATTACTGCAATTAAGAAGAATCGTGATGAGAATGGTAGTCGTGCTGAGTTTTTGGGGTCGAACCCGCACTCGAAGGGTGATCTTTTTTCTCGGTCTTCATTATTTTTTTTTGAGATTAGTGTTGTTAAATATATTACTGCTGTTGATAGTGCTATTGTGATTGTTGTTATTGTTATGGTTATTATTATTACTTATCTTGTTTTCACAAATTTCTTGATTGGAAGTCAAGTATACTTTACTTGTATTAGATAAGTAGCGTTTTATCTTCCTCATCAGTAGATTGAAATGTATAGGAATAGTCATACTACGTCTACGAAGTGTCAGTATCATGCTGCTGCTTCGAATCCGAAGTGGTGGTTTGATGAGAAGTGTAGGGCTGTTTGTCGTAACAGACAGGTTGTTAGGAATGTTGTTCCGATGATTACATGTAGTCCATGGAATCCGGTTGCTATGAAGAATGTTGATCCGTAGGCGGAGTCTGCGATTGTGAATGGTGCTTCAATGTATTCGTAAGCTTGGAGTGCGGTGAAGTAAATTCCTAATAATACTGTGAAGAATAATCCTTGTGTTGCTTGTCTAAAATTATTTTCTAGTAATCTGTGGTGTGCTCATGTTACTGTTACCCCCGAGGCAAGTAGGATTGCAGTATTTAATAGTGGAATTTGTAGGGGGTTGAATGGTTGAATTCCTGTTGGTGGTCATGTTGATCCTAGTTCAATTGTTGGTGACAGTCTGCTGTGGAAGAATGCTCAGAAGAATGATACAAAGAATAGTACTTCTGAGATAATAAATAGGATTATCCCTCATCGTAGGCCTTTTGTTACTATCTTTGTGTGGAGTCCTTGGTAGGTGCCTTCTCGAGTGATGTCTCGTCATCATTGAATTATTGTTAGTACTGTAATTACAGTTCCAATTCCTAATAGGCTGTTGTCGTATTGGTGAAACCATTTAATTAATCCTATCAGTGTAACTATTGCTCCGATTGCTCCCGTGAGGGGTCATGGTCTTTTATTTACTATGTGGAATGGGTGATTTTCGTGAATTGACATTAGTTTACTTCTCTAGAGTATAGTGTTCTTAGGATTGCAAATACGTAGGATTGGATGATGGCTACTGCTGCTTCTAAGATCAGTAATAGGATTTGTGCTGTGATTAGTACTGTCAATAGTGTGTGGCTTATTGAAGGGCCATTGTTTCCTAGTAAGGTAAGTAGTAAGTGGCCGGCAATTATGTTTGCTGTTAATCGTACTGCCAGCGTTCCTGGCCGGATCAGGTTTCTGATTGTTTCGATGATGACCATGAATGGCATAAGTATTGTTGGTGTCCCTTGTGGAACTAGATGTTCAAATATATGGTTTGTGTTTTTGACTCATCCGAATAATATGAATCTTGTTCATAGGGGTAGGGCTAGAGTTAGTGTGAGGGTTAGATGGCTTGTTCTAGTAAATACATATGGGAATAATCCCAGGAAATTATTTATTAGGATTATAAGGAATAGTGAGGTAAAAATGAATGAATTTCCTTTATTTTGGTTTCCCTTTCTCAGGATTGTTTTTATTTCTCTGTGTAGTTTATTTATTAGTAATCTAATTATCATGTTGTTTCGTGATGGGATGAGCCAAATTCTTGTCGGGATTAGTAGGAGTCCTAGGACTGTTCTTGTTCAGTTTAAAGGGAGTCTGTTGATTTCTGTAGTTGGGTCAAAGATTGAGAATAGATTTCTTATCATTTTCAGTTTATTTTATTGACGTTGATGGTGGTTTTTATTGTCGTTTTTGTATTTGGGGATTGTGTGAAGTAGTTTATGATGTTGAATATTAGGAATGTTATTAGGAATGTAATGTATAGTATTATTCATTCTATGGGTATTATTTGGGGAATAAAAGGATATCATATTGTTGATTACTTCAGTTTGACATTCTGATGTTATGCAGTTAACTAATCCTTTCATCAGAGATAGTTGCTAGATTATCATGAACTGGTTTAAGAGACCATTACTTGCTTTCAGTCATCTGATGATTCTCTTATCTTTGAGACTCAATTAATGAAGTATTTTGCTGGCACTCTTTCGATTGTGATAGGCATGAATCTATGGTTTGCTCCACAGATTTCTGAGCATTGTCCGTATAAAATACCAGGGCGGTTGATTGAAAAGCTTATTTGATTAAGCCGTCCCGGTGTGGCATCTGTCTTTACTCCTAGTCTTGGGATTGTCCATGAGTGTAGTACGTCTGCTGCTGTAACAATTAGTCGAATAGGTGAATTTATTGGTAAGACGATTCGGTTGTCTGTGTCTAGTAGCCGGAATGTTCTTGCTTGCTGCTCTTCTTGCGGGATTATATATGAGTCGAATTCTAGTTTTGTGAAGTCTGAATATTCATATCTTCAATATCATTGGTGTCCTACTGCTTTTAGGGTTAATGCTGGGTTATGTACTTCATCTATTAGATATAAGAGTCGTAGGGATGGTATGGCAATAAATACTAGGATGATTGCTGGCGCAATTGTTCATGTGGTTTCGATTATTTGTCCTTCTAGTATGAAACGTCTTGTTTGTTTATTTCGGATTAAGGTGATTATTATATATGATACAGTTGCGGTAATCATTAATATGATTATTAATACGTGGTCGTGGAAGAAGACTAATTGTTCTATGACTGGGGATGCTCCGTCTTGTAGTCTTAGGTTTAATCATGTTGTCATTTAATTCTAATGAAAACCCGAGGTTTTATGTTTGGAGCTTAAATCCACCGCACTTATCTGCCACGTTAGATCCTTTTGTTGTTAATTATTGGTTAGCGAGATGGTTGGTAGTTCTGAATATCTGTGTTCTGCCGGTGGGAAATTTTGTAATCACTCGATTGAATTTCTTGTTTGTGTTGGGAATAAGATTAGCCGGTTCGATGAGATTCTTTCTCAGATGATGAATAGGAATATTATTACTCTTACGAATGAAATTGTTGATCCTATTGATGAGATGATATTTCATGTTGTGTAGGCGTCGGGGTAGTCTGAGTATCGTCGTGGCATGCCGGCTAATCCTAGGAAATGTTGTGGGAAGAATGTTATGTTTACTCCTGTGAACATAACAGCAAATTGTGCCTTTAGTCATTTGGGGTTTATAGTGAGTCCGGTGAATAGAGGATATCATTGGATAAAGCCTGCTATGATTGCAAATACTGCTCCTATTGATAGTACGTAATGGAAGTGGGCAACTACATAATAAGTATCGTGTAGGATGATATCGATTGATGAGTTTGCGAGAACAACTCCTGTAAGTCCTCCTATTGTGAATAAGAATACAAAACCTATAGCTCATAGGCAGGCTGCTCTATATGTTATTTGTGACCCATATATTGTTGCTAATCATCTGAAGATTTTAATCCCTGTTGGTACTGCAATGATTATTGTTGCTGATGTAAAGTATGCTCGTGTGTCAACATCTATTCCTACTGTGAATATGTGATGTGCTCATACCACGAATCCTAGTAGCCCAATTGCTAGTATAGCAAAGATTATACCTAGATTTCCAAATGCTTCCTTCTTCCCTCTTTCGTGACAGATGATGTGGGAGATTATACCGAATCCTGGTAGGATTAGAATGTAAACCTCAGGGTGCCCGAAGAATCAGAATAGATGTTGGTATAGGATTGGGTCTCCCCCTCCTGCGGGATCAAAAAATGATGTGTTTAGGTTACGGTCGGTTAATAGTATAGTGATTGCTCCTGCTAGTACTGGTAGTGATAGTAGAAGTAGTAGTGCTGTGATGGCAACCGATCATACAAATAGTGGGATTCGTTCAGGTTTTATGCTTTTTGGTTTTATGTTAATTGTTGTTGAGATGAAGTTTACTGCCCCTAGAATTGAGGATACACCTGCTAGGTGTAGTGAGAAGATGGCTAGGTCTACAGATGCCCCAGCATGTGCAATTCCTCTTGCAAGAGGGGGATATACTGTTCATCCTGTCCCTGCCCCACTTTCTACTGTTCTACTTGCAAGTAGGAGTGTTAGTGATGGTGGGAGTAGTCAGAATCTTATGTTGTTTATTCGTGGAAATGCTATGTCTGGTGCTCCGAGTATTAGAGGTACTAGTCAGTTTCCGAACCCACCAATCATAATTGGCATAACCATGAAGAAGATTATAACGAATGCGTGGGCTGTGACGATGACGTTATAAATTTGGTCGTCTCCAATGAGAGATCCGGGTTGCCCTAGCTCTGTTCGGATAAGTATTCTGAGGGAGGTTCCTACCATACCTGATCAGGCACCAAATACGAAATATAGAGTTCCAATGTCTTTGTGATTAGTTGAGAAAAACCATCGGCTAAAAATTAGTGGAATGGCTGAGATAAATTAGTAGGCGATAGGCTGTAAATCTATTTAGGGGCATTGACGTTGCTCTTCCACTATATGTTAAGCCTTGTATTCATTTTGTGATAACAGAATGCAATTCTGTAGGGGTAAGTAAATATAAGCTTACCAAGGCCTAAAGGTTGTGATTCTCCTCTATTTATAGCTTTGAAGGTTATTAGTTTAATTTAACTTAAGGCCTTCCTCTTGTTTTAGTTTGTTCTGATAATGATTGTGCATATTGCTGCTCCGGTCAGTGAAATTGATGATAGGATTATGGCTCTAATGTTTTTGGTTAGCCTATTTTTTTGCAATTGGATGTTTCACTTTGGCTCTGTGTTTAGGATTATAAATCTTGAATAGGAGATTTTCAAGTAGTAGTACAGTGTGATTAATGATGTGATTACCATGATGACTGCCATGGGGATTAATTCGTTTGTAGTTATTGCTTGGATGATGAATCATTTTGGTAGAAATCCCAAGAATGGTGGGAGTCCACCCAGGGATAGAAGTGTCGTAAATATTATGAACTTTATTAGTTTATTTTCCTTGTTTGTTATAAGGGTTTGATTAATAAATGACACTCTGGATAGTTTAATGACTGAAAGTACTGATAGAACTAGTGTTGAATACACTGCAAAGTACATTATTCATATGTTATCCCCTGTAATTAGTGCTATTAGTATCCAACCAGTGTGGTTAATGGACGAGTATGTTAGAATTTTTCGCATTGATGTTTGATTAAGGCCTCCGATGGCTCCTACGATTGTTGATGTTAAAATAATTCTTAGTATGAAGGTGTTGGCCTCAATTAGGTAGGATATTAGCATCATAGGGGCGGCTTTTTGGATTGTTATTAGTAGTCCACAATTTTCTCATCTTAATCCTTCTATAACCCCTGGGAATCACCAGTGGAATGGTGCTGCTCCTCTTTTTAGGAGTAGGGGTGTACAAACAATCATTGGCGTATATAGGGTTATATTTGTTAGCGTGAATAGGTCTTCTATTACTGTTTTTATTACTACTATGAATAGTAGGGTTGCTGAAGCTAATACTTGAACAATGAAGTATTTTAGTGACGCTTCTGTGTTGTATATATTTTTGATGTTAGATATCAGTGGAATAAATGATATTAAATTTACTTCCAGACCTATTCATGCGCCAATTCATGAGTTGGACGATACAGATACTAACATACCTCTTACTAAGGTGATTAGTAATAGGATTTTGGTTGAGTTACTGGGCATTAGAAAAGAGAATGTTCACTCTATTTATGGGGTATGAACCCATTAGCTTTTACTTAGCTTACTTTTCTACGTTGATTTTGTTTTTATATCTTGGTGTATGGTGCACGGCGGCTTTTGATGCTTGGTGGTGACAGTTTAATTCTGTCGGATGTAATGAAGGTAGTTTGCACTACATGTTTTATCCTATCACGATAGTCCTTTAATCAGGCTCATCATT